ATGTACTACTGAATTTAGCCTTAATTGAGTTTGATAAGGGTTTTCAACGTTTATTTCCCCAATTCTACTTTATTAGGTATCTTAATGAGGTTTTTGTCTATTTCTCAACTTCTGAAAGTAAGCTAGTAGAGACCTTTTCAATCTTCGAAAAACAAGTAGTAATCTTATTTGACCAACTCAATTTGTCGGGAAAAATCATATCTATTGGACCGGGAGACGCTCCTGTGCCTTGTCTAGGTGGTCTAGTTAGTGTCAGCCAAGACGGCCAAATCAAAGTAGAAGAGAAGGAGCAATGATAACATTATTTATGAGCAATATCAACATTCTTCTTTCAAATTGGATCTTCATCGCGCGAGGGCACGCTGGTAGCAGGCGGATTAGCCCAGAACCCACCGGTTCTCTACTAATGAGCTATATGAGTAAGTATAAAATCTTACAGGTGCGCTCGTGGTATTCTAAACACTTCAGTACGTCGCCCATGCTTTGTGCGTACCCTCCCATCTTTTATCCCGCGTCAGCGCAGTACCTCGCTTTCAGCGTAGTATCGATAAGTAGGCAGCTACTCGTCATGAGGAGGCCACTGCCCATCTTGGGTACGATTGTAGCTAATAAATATAGGGATGGTATTTATGCTAAACTTCTAACACTGATAGATAAGAATCGAATTTCACGATATCTGGACAAAATAAGGAAAGAACACGAGATGGGAAAAGAGAAAATCATACCGGAATTATTACGAAGGCGACAGCGGGCTCACCAAAGCATTAACCAGGGTTTCTCAAATTTCATATTGAGGGGGTACGAATACGAGATGGTTAGTCACTACATTTCTGTTATCACAGCTAACACAGCTGCCATGAATTTAGCGATCTGCTTGGGGTTTCAAATATGGTACTCTTTAATGCCAACCCTTATGCTGACCATAGGGAATTCTGATTATCATTACATCCTAAGCCCAGAGGCTGTCAAATCCTTCAAGGATACCACACGAATATTGTCCCCCCAGACGATCAAGCTCGTCGCAGAACAGTGCGAGACTCATAATCAATATCTCATGCAGGCCGCCGGGAGCACGCTCGAAACAGGTTGGGCCAGCACCTCGGGGGGTGGGACCAGCGCAGAGTCGCTAACCTTCGACCCCATGGAAATAAGAGGAGAGGAAAGCCACAAAGTAGTACTACGGAAACTCGTGATTGCCTGCCTCGCTGTTTGTATATTGAGCACTGTATCCTATATAACCGTCAGCGGTACTGAACTATGCCTACAATTTCTGGAGGGTAAAGAATAAAGAGAGAGAAGATGGAGCGCTCAATCCGTTGCTTGTTCGTTCGGTAACGTTGCTTTATCGCTCCAGCAAGAAAACGAAAGCGCTACCGCCTTTACTATTTTAGACAATGAATGCTTTCGCGCAGCGCTCCTGGAGTTGCTTGTTCCTCGTAAACTAGGTCATCAAGTTAGCTCCTCTCCTGTTACGTCAAGTTCCCTATCTCCACTCAGTGTCTCTCTTTCATTTCCTTAGTGCCTATACCGGAACTGCCAATTTCATACATACAGAACCGACGTTTATTACCTCTTTAGGCTCCTACACACAAGCGAGTGTAAACTCGCGATCTGCTGAGCTAAGATCGGCCTATTAAAGAGTTTTGTTTCCTGCAGCTACACCCCCCTTCCTACAACTATATATCTGTAGGCCCAGCTAACAGAGGCACTTACTTTCTTACCGAAAGAAGGATTTCAAAAGAGTACCGCTTCCCAAGACCTGCCCAAGAGCCGAGTAACTGAAACATTCTTCTATGTTGGTTTGCCGTTAGTCTTCTATGTTGGGCGGCTGGCGTTACGTTATGGGTCATTTTGGATTCCCTACGGTTAACAGAGGATGAAAAGCAAACAGATATAGGGTCCGCAGGAGGTAGCTGAGTGATATTGGTACTTTGGCCAGGTCTCCTTCGTCGCCTCTCTTGGATCTCCTGAACCCAGGACTAATAGAGATGCGCACGCTACAAAAAAAGCAATAGGGTTACGACTCTGTGCACATTGATCGGGGCTTTATGGGTGCTTTGACTAAACTAGCTATTCTACCCTTGCAGCAAGCTTGTCCTCAAGGTTGACGTCGGGAAACCACTCCATATGGTCTAGTGAGCCAGCCTGATCCCCGACTCCTGAATATTCGGCTAAATCTCCTTCGTCCCCTTCGTTACAGAACTCCGCTACTTCGATACATGAGCTTTCCTTGGTTAGGCTGACCTTGTTCATCAGAACGTAGGATGGAGAGTCTGAACATCCCCTATCGGCTTAGTACCAGGGAGAAGGATCCCATTTGGCTGATAGGTACTGGTCTCCCTCTGCTATGAGTTAGGCTGCTCTTCAAGATAAGCTAAAGCGATGATCTGCAGAAGCAAAAGAATCAACTGCTGAAACAGAATCAACGGCTGCCCCCCTTGTTTCATAGTCAACTCGCTCTGCTGATGACACTTGGTGTTCACCCCCTTACCCCCACGTACATAATTCAACCTGACGCGCTGCGGTGCCCTTTACTTTAGGTCGTACATTTGCTAGCAAACAGAAAACAACCTGACGCAATTACAGCCAAAAAGACGGGGTTTATGGCAATTGATGACTCAGTAGACGAAGGAGATGCAAGAGAATAAACTGCTTCAGAAACAGACTCAACAGAATCAACAGCAGCTCATGGAGAAACTAGATCAACAGAATCCACGGATTCAACAAAGTAACCTCGATCCAATGATTCTCCTTTAGCTTTCGAGTTCTGGTTGAGTGGAGGAATACCACTTAATCCGGGCTTGTTAGGTAGACTAAGGGAACGTGTCCTAAATGAGGTTAAACCTCGGGATATTAAGCTCCCATAAGGGGCCTGGTATCTCGAAGGTCTCGTGACCGACGCGGAGACTGATATTCTCGAGAGAACCACATCGCGCGTCTATTGAAGCATTGGTTGTCTTGGTTATCTTAGTATCACACTGTTGCTTTGAACCCTGCAACACGGCTACAGTCACCCCTGGATTATCCTAAGGCTTTGTTGGAAGTGTCGGAACGAGGAACCTTAACTGGTCCGTTTCGGCCTAACTTGGATGCTCTATGATCGGGCAATCAAGGGGCGGTCATTCTAGCCCTTAATACTGGCTGAATTACCGATTTCTGACTGTAATAGAAGTGCTGGTCTGTCTATCACCACAAACCTAGTGATCTCACTTACAAGAAGACGCAGAGCTAAGAGTCAAGATGCGGGTTCATCTGACGAGCTGGATTTTGAAAGAGTCGGGCACTTATGTTTACTAAACGAACAGGCTCGGTAGTACCTTAACTAAGTTCTTCGAATGGAGGACAAGGGACGGATGAAATTCCCAATGGTATCGAACTGGCTTCTATGATTGCCTTCACATAACTTGAGTAGACGACAGCTGGAAGTCCCTTTTGGTTAATATAGCCGCTTGATTGCTTATTTACTATGAACCAGAATGACTTTCCTTCCTATTTCGAACTAAATATTTTTATTTGTCGCTGGTTCGATCTCTGGACGTGCATCGGCGGCCCCCTTTCCATTGAGAGTCCTCCTAAGCCGATGGGCTTTACCTGAAAATAAGGTATCGAGACCTACTGACATAGATTAAGCAGCTACTAGATCCCCCGTCTTGTCGAAGAATAAAATACTTCGTTCTCATCGATTGGGATTGACTGTCTTCTTTACTTCGACAGATGTGGTCAACCCCAGCTTGCTTATCTACGGCTGCCATATTCCGTGTAACTTAATGAATTTGATCCAATCCAATAAGCCCGTAAGCGCCGGTACAATATAATTAGAATATCCTATAAAGAGGTGGAATCCTATATCTAGTCTTTCTTCATTTCCTGCATAATCTGATGCTTACTCTTCATTAATTAGAGGGGTGGTCACTCCACTTGAGTCAACCGGCCCCATGTAGGGAAGAGATAGAGCTCTAATAAATCTTTATGCCAAGGATTGCCGGAGTTTCTTATCTTGACCCTTCCCTTGACTCAACCTTCTGATTCATCCCAAGACTCGAGAGATGTTTTTAGAAAGATACAGAAAAGACTTTATATCAAAACGAGATTGAAGTATGTTCCAGGACCGACATCTGTGAAAAAGCCGAACTCACACGTTACCACTGGCGCTATGCTGCCTCCTCGTCATCGTGCAGCACTCCTATAAAGGTGAATATTCAATATACAATTCTTTGAGACTCCCCAAGGGGAACGGGATCATGCAATAAAAGATTAGCTAAAATCAGTTTGCTCTTCCTTAGCACAAGCGCTAAGCGAGAATCTTAAAAAGTGCCCTTCGCGTGCCTATGCTGGGTCTTCCGTTCTGCGCGAGCGAGCACTAAATGAAAGGGGTGGAAGTTCCTCCACATTTGATGATCGTGTACATTCACGCGCGAATTGCGTATTATATAAGTGCTGTGCGATCCCGCTGTTCGCCTGCGTATTGAAACCTACCTGGGATAGATCTTCCGACTCTCGCTTAAAGATGGATTGATTGGCGGGTTCCGAAGAAGACTGGCTTTCTAGGGTAAGGAATTGACTTCCCGGCACGCAGGAGTACGTTGAAATCTTCGCTAAGCCAATGGCAGGAGACCACCTACCTCAGATAGTAGTAAAATCCTTGCTGCTTTCATCTCCGGGCTAGGGGCTGGGTTTGCAACAGGTCGAAGAAAAACTCCTGAATGGGCGGTTCCGAAGCTCCGGGAGGTCCTTGGCTTAACAGCCCGGATATCTCAACACTTCGCATTCGAATAGAGGATGAACGACTAATGCTTGCTTCAAGGTCGACCTCTATGGAATGGGTATCCGATACATCTTCTCTGGAATCTTCGCATTTCAGCGAGGTAGGGACCAAGATCTCCGGAACCACTAGCTAGGGAGTTCCCTCTTTTCACTGGCTCCGATGAACTGTTCGGAAGGCCATAAGCAGTTCCAACATCTTCTGAGGTCGAGTCGTCTTCTATGAATCTTCCATCTCC